CAAGCAGAGTCTCGCGAACTCTTCCTTCTTTGCCTTCAATTACATCTGAAAGCGACTTGTAAACTCTATTATGATCATCCCTCATTGGTTGTCCACAAATTCCATTATCAAGAAGTGCATCCACGGCTTCTTGTAGCAATTTTTCCTGAGATATTATTAATTCTTCTGGCGTAGCTATACTTGTTGTTAATAGATCTGTAAGAGTATTATTCCGATAGATAATTCTTCTATAGATTTCATTAATATCCGAGGTCACTAGTTTATCCTCATCTATATGATAGATTGGTCTCAACTCAGGAGGAAGAACTGGTAATAGACACAAAACCATCCATTTTGGTTCTATATTTGTTCGAATAAAATGCTTAGCCAATTCCATGCGTCTAAGCAAAAAATCTTTTCTTCTTCCAACTTTTCGATCTTCCCATTCATTCCCTGTGGGTTCCTCTTCCTCCAATTCTTTCCATTCTACCAATGAAGAATCTATAATAATTCGTAAATCTAGATTGGCTAATTGTTGTCTAATAGAGCCTCCCCCGGTAGACATCTCTCGATTTCGAAATGTATCAAAGCTCCGGGTAGTAAAAAAAATAGGGATCCTGTATTTCCAGGGTTGGATTTCATATTCCAATAAACCCCGTAATCGTAAAAAAGTGGGTTTTTTATCTATGGGCCTAGCAAAATAAAAATTGGGATAGGATCTCCCCCCCCCTCAAAATCGGACGTGAAAGTTTCCTTTCATCCGGCTCAAGTAGGTCAAATAAAGAAAAAGTAAAGGAGTTCTCGCTTTCAAATTATAGAAAACTCCAAAAAGATCTACTCCTTACTCAAGTTTCCAGTGAAGACCAAGCAAAACTTTATTGATTCCGTCTTCCTTAATTATTTTTATTTAGATTTTATGAATGCTTTATTCAATTCATTCAATTATGACATAAAAGAAATGTGAAATTCTTGAGTAGTCTACTTCCCCTCGAATGATGAATCCCGTAATTCTTAATTAAAGAGAGTACCTTGGAATTCATAAGGAATTTACTTGTCTATGTACTGTTCCATTCGATCTTTTAGGTCCCGACTTCACCTCGACGGTTAGGCAACGATGCCCTTAAAGTCTATATGCGATAGATAGACTCTTGTAACCATGACATCTTTTCTATTTGCTACTTGAACATAATTTCTTTCTAAAAAAAGGAACTGCTTAATTTCACAAAAAAAAAAGTCTTTTTTTACGAGGTATAACTATAAATTCTTATGAAATCGACCATAGATCAATTCCCTTTTTTGGGAGCGTCTCGAATACATCCCTAATTCTGAGCTTCATGTTACTCCTACCAAGAAACATGTCAGGTACAGGGCATCCCGATTGGATTAAATGGGATGACAGTTTCTCATTTCAAATCTGTAAAATCAGAATTTCGATCAAATCACACACCGCAGTATACTAGGTCTTCTAATTCGTTAAGAGGTTTATCTAAAAGATTCACAATATAACTAGGAAGACGTTTCAAATACCACACATGCATTACCGGGTATGCGAGTTTGATGTAGCCCATTTGATATCTTCGTATCCGAGAATCAACAAACTCGACCCCGCATTGTTCACAATATTGCGGGTCTTCCTTTTCATCTCCGATTACTCGATAATTTCCACAAGCACAAATGCCACTTTTGATAGGTCCAAAAATTCTTTCACAAAATAATCCATCTTTTTCTGGTTTATTTGTTTTGTAATGAAAGGTATAAGGTTTTGTCACCTCTCCAACTATCTCGCCATTAGGCAGGATTTTTTTGGACCAAGTACTTATTTGTTGAGGAGAAACTAATCCAATTCGGAGTTGTTGATGGGTATATCGATCGATCATAGAAGAAAACTTCTGCTTCATTTCGATTAAGCTTCCTTCCTATTAAGCTGGAAAGTCTTCTCAGATACAAGAAAATGATTCAGTTCCAGAGCTAAAGATCGTAGTTCTCGAACGAACAACCGAAAAGATTCTGGAGCATCCTCAGGAGTCGGTATTCTTCCTCCAAAGATTATAGTACCAAGTACTTCCTGGCGAGCTCTAATATGATCAGATTTATAAGTAAGCATCTCTTGTAAAATATAAGCAACGCCAAACCCCTCTAAAGCCCAAACCTCCATTTCTCCTACCCGTTGTCCGCCTTTCTTGGCCCTTCCTTTAAGGGGTTGTTGTGTAAGACGTGAATAACGCCCACTGGAACGCCCATGGATTTTATCATCAACTTGATGAATTAATTTCAAGATATAGGGCTTTCCTATTATAACAGGTTGTTCAAAAGGATCCCCCGTTCTTCCATCAAATATTCTGCTTTTTCCTGGAGACTCGGGTTCAAATATCCACGGATTCGCTGTTTGCTTACTGGCTTCATATAATTCAGAAAACACCAGTTTTCTCGAAGCTTCTTGTTCATATCTCTCATCAAAAGGCGCTATTCGATAATGTCTGTCTAGCAAATCCCCCGCTAACCCGAGTGAAGATTCAAATATTTGTCCTACATTCATTCGTGAAGGTACTCCTAATGGGTTGAAGACCATATCAACAGGTCTTCCATCTTGCAAATAAGGCATATCTTGTCTAGGCAAAATTTTTGAAATGATACCCTTATTTCCATGTCTTCCAGCTACTTTATCGCCTACTTTGATTTCACGTTTCTGTAAAATATATACACGAATACTTTCTGTTTTCTCTGTCTCATCTGTTTTAGAACTCTGGACCCATCTCACATCAATAACTCGACCCCTACCACCTATAGGTAGTTTTAGACAAGTTTCTTTTGAAGTATATACCCGCATGCCAAGTATGGTTCGTAACAATCTATCTTCCGGAGCATACGATGATTCTTTCACCATTTGGGGTGTTAATTTACCTACTAAAATATCACCTGTTTCCACCCAAGATCCCAACATTACAATTCCATTTTTGTCTAAATTTCGGAGTAAATGGACTTCTAAATGCGGTATTTCATTAGTGACCCTTTCGGGGCCTTGGTTAATCTGAATTTCATATTTACGTATGTGAAAAGAAGTATAAATATCTTCATATACTAAGCGCTCGCTAATAAGTACTGCATCTTCAAAATTGTAACCTTCCCATGGCATATAAGCTACTAATACGTTTTTACCCAAAGCAAGTTCGCCACCAACTGTAGCAGCACCATAGGCTAAAATTTGTCCCTTTTTAATGCATTTACCCCGCGGAACCTGGGGTTTTTGATGCATACAAGTATTTTTGTTGGAACGTTGATACATAACTAATGGAATCCTTAGAGTATCCCCATTACCTGATAAAAGGATCTTTTCAGTATCGGTATAAAGAATCTTTCCCTCGTGTTCGGCTATAGCAAGAGCCCCTGAATCTAGAGCCGCCTGGCCTTCCAATCCAGTTCCAACAATGCACTTCTCGGACTGAGAAAGAGGGACTGCTTGACGTTGCATGTTAGAACTCATTAAAGCCCGATTCGCATCATTATGCTCGATAAAAGGAATGAGGGAAGCCCCAATAGAAAAATATTGGAAGGAAAAAATACTTCGAAGATGAACCTGTTCCCATGCAATAGTCAGGAATTCTTGACGATATCGAGCTGGAACAACTTGTTGTTCCTGAATACCCTGATTCAACGCCAAAGAATTTCCTGCCGCTACCATATAGTATTCATCTCTACCTGGTGATAAATAAAGCATCCGCGACCCTTTTGATCTCTCAGAAATTTTATAAAACGGAGTTTCTAGAGACCCCCAACGACCGATTCTCGCATGAATTGCTAAGGATCCAATAAGTCCAACATTTATTCCTTCAGATGTGTCAATTGGGCAAATACGCCCATAGTGACTAGGATGAATATCTCGTATTGGAAAAGTAGCAGTTCGCGCAGTCAATCCCCCCGGTCCCAAATAACTCAATTTTCTTCCATGAACTATTTGTGTCAATGGATTAGTTCGATCCAAAACTTGAGATAATGGGTGTAAACGGAAAAAAACTTTATAAGTATCTGTTAATGGAGTTGAATTTACCAAGTTCTGAGGAGTTGGTGTCCAGTTATGCTTAAGTGCTGCATATATATTTCCTCGAGCCATATTTTCTAAACGAACCAAGGCCAATCCAAATTGCTCTTGTAAAAGATCTGCTACAGAACGAATACGTTTATTTTGCAAATGATTCATATCGTCAAGTGTACCCATTCCAAATTTTATTCGAATCAAACGATCCGCGGCTGCCAATATATCTCGTGGTAACAAAAATGTATTGTTCTGGGGTATATCAAGGTTCAGTCTCCGATTCATATTTCGTCGACCAATCCCTCCCAATTCACATCTTTGTTGAAAGAATTTTTTTTGTAAATCCTTAGATAAGGATTCAGAAAATACCGGATCGCCCTCTACACAAGCAAATTGTTGATAAAACTCCAAAATAGCATTTTCTTTTGACCCAATTTTTTTTTTATCATTCAGAAAAGACAAAAAGAGTTCCGGATAGCAAACATTCTCTAGAATTTCTCTTATATTCAACCCCATAGCTGATAATAGAACTAGAATAGATAGTTTTTGTTGCCTACTCACACGAACCCATATCCTTGCTTTTCTATCAATCTCTAATTCTAATCTTCCTCCCCAATCTGATATTATGGTCCCGGTATAGATTGAAATTCCATTATCATTCAATTCTGACTGGTAATAAATACCGGGACTTTGCAATATTTGATTGATCACAATTCTATATATTCCATTTACTATAAAAGCTCCCAAAGAAGTCATTAGAGGGATCTTTCCTATCAAAATTGTTTGTTCTTGGATATACCTACGTCTATCGTTTTTCCAAATGAGTCTCGCGGATACATATAATTCAGAAGAATATGTGAGTGATTCATACACAGCATCTCTTTCCTTTATCAGGGGTTCTACCAATTTATATCTTTCCAAAAATAATTCAAAGTCAATTTCTTGATTTGTATCTTCTATTTTTGGAAACTTAGAAAGTTCTTCTGTCAAACCCTGATCAATGAACCTACAAAATCCTTCAAATTGTATCTGATTAAATCCAGGTATTGTGGACATTGCGTCTATCCCGGATTATTTTGAAATTGTCAGTTATTTATATTCATCCATATTGAATTCTCTCAAAAAAAAAAAAAGAAATACCATTTTGGCTGGCGCATTATCCATCAAATACTATCCTATATCTAGCAATGATGGAATTTCGATTCTATGAATCTTTGACTGGAATCTATGAGTGGAATAAAAATTTATACTGAACTTAAATTGTCATTTTTAAGAGATGCAATTAAGAGATGCAACCGGAACGGAATTTCTAAAACAGTCTTACAAACGGAATTCTCCCACTTGGGCTTACTATGCTTTGGGATTTTTTTATAATATCAAAACTGATTCAGTTTCTTATATTATAATGTATAACGGTATTGATATTCTAATCTACTTGAATATTTTGAATTCTAATCTACTTGAATATTGAATCTACTTCTACTTGAATATTTAATACCATAAAACTTTATGAATGTTGTATTAATGAACGCGGAGATATAATCTATATCGGCGCGTTCTCGTCTCGTTTATTGCCCTCTTGTGCTGTCCTGTCGTGTCGTCAATTGACAGTATGACTTAGGGCTCAATATAATTTGATTTGACTGACAAAAAAAAATCATATTTAGGTAAACCACCTTGAATCTACTGCAGAGTGGTAGATCTTGGTCCAAGGTATAACCCTTTGTCACTGAGAGATATAAAGAGGAAAAAGACCAATGAAATCAAGTTTCAAGGTTGTAACGTTAATGGTAAAGTTTGATTCCCATTAAACCCCCGAATATTTAACGAGTTTTTCCGTTTGTTTATATCCTATGCGTCTTCGTTTGGGTTATATCTTATGTGTCTCCTTTTGGTGGCTCTCAGCCTGAGTTATATTAAGTTATTGAGTTATTATATGATGGCCACAGGGCCGCCCCTATGGTCCAGTGGTTAAGACATCTCTCTTTCACGGAGAAAACGAGGGTTCAAGTCCCTCTGGGGGTATACAAGACTCAAGACTATAGGAGCGGGATTTCCTATCAAGTGATCTCTATTTGTCAAGTCCTTCTATTAGTCTACTTAGTGGGACTTTCTATTTTATATCAAGTGATATATATTTGTAAAGTCTGCCTGGGAAACGAAAGGAAGTGGCTTATGGAACGTCTAAAATAAATTAGACGCTGGGTCGATGCCCGAGTGGTTAAAGGGGACGGACTGTAAATTCGTTGACAAGATGTCTACGCTGGTTCAAATCCAGCTCGGCCCAACAATTCGCCAATCTACTTGATAGAACCCTTAAGAAATACCTGACCTGATACAAGAGAATAAAAAAGAATCCAAATTTTCTGCAAGATCTCTTCTTATTTCCCTGGGATTGTAGTTCAATAGGCTAGAGCACCGCCCTGTCAAGGCGGACGTTGCGGGTTCGAGCCCCGTCAGTCCCGACGTATCCAATCCAAATTTTTTCAGGATTCTATCGAAGAAAGAACAAACCCTAAACTAAAATTAAAAGAACTAAAATAGTGAAGTTGATAAAATATTCCATCTTTTCTCCCGCGACTCATATTTCTCATACTTCTTTTTCTTCCAAAGAAATTTGGATCATTAAAATTTAGAACCTAATTCCTCTCTTTTTCCACTTCGCTTGTATTGTTTGTTGGGGTTTTGTAGTTAATGGAAACAGACAGGTGGTTAGATGATACTTCAGTTGATGGTTCTACAAGGAAGACCTAAGGTAGGTTATAGAAAAGAAAGAACAGAAAATAAATAAAAGAATTTTTTATTGGTCCGGGAATCCAATCTTGGATTCGATATGGATAAAGGATCTTCGTATGTTATACTATTCAATTCTCGACGACGAATTAATTTAATAGCTCAGATATTGTTATTGACGATATTGATCCGATTCAAAATCATCGATAGTTAATGTATTCATTGAATTGACAGGCGAAAAATTTATCATCTCTATGGGATTAAATCCCGAGTTATTGTGAAATAAAAAAACGATGAGATTATGGAAGTAAATATTCTTGCATTTATTGCTACTGCACTGTTCATTTTAGTTCCTACTGCTTTTCTACTTATCATTTACGTAAAAACAGAAAGTCAAAATAATTAATTACTTTAAATGAAACTTGACTTCTGAATTATTATCAATAGTTGAAGAAATCAAAAGAAAAGTATTCTATTTTTGCGTCTTAAATGAAATCCACGGGCTATAGTCGGCGGTATTCTATGAGATCCGAGAGTATGGTAAGTAAGAAAGAAATTTCTTACTTACCATACTCTCTATTAGTGTTATAGTAGTATATAAAGTTATACTTGACTTTATAATAACTTGGTATACTATATTAGCTTCTATCTTTAATATATGTAGTTATTATTGTATTATTATTATTAATCCATATATAAAATTTTCGTAGGACCCAATTCTATTTCTTTGATATATCTATTTATTCCGATTAATCTCAAATAATTGTTTTACTCTTTACAGTTTCATTCCTCAACTAAAGTAGGAGTGCTTCTAAAGTCCACTTCTTCCCCATACTACAAGTGAAAGGGAAAATGTAAAGACTACCATTAAAGCAGCCCAAGCGAGACTTACTATATCCATGTGAATTATGTCCCTTATCTCTATGATAGAATTATTCCATTATTGCTCACTAATAATAGTAGAATTTATGGTCCAGAGTCAAAAAAGGATTCTGGCGGAACACTATTGATGAACGAAAAAAAATCCATTTCAAAAATTCCTATTTGATTTCTAATCGGGAAAGAATAAACACAAGTAAAATACACAATGACATTACAAAGGAATGTTAGTAATGGAATCTATTAATAAAATACGAGGGCCCTTTCCTTTTTTTTTCGTGCCCTTGAAAGTAAAAATAGATCCTAGATCAATTGCTATATCATAGATCAATTGCTTTGCTATTCCCCAAACAGAATAAAACAGTACAACAGAATAAGAGATTTCAATTCGTTTGTTGATGAGGCGGCACCCGGATTTGAACTGGGGAAAAAGGATTTGCAGTCCCCCGCCTTACCACTCGGCCATGCCGCCAAAACGATACACAATAGGAGAAAAAATTCCCCCCCTTTTTTTTTAGTTTATTGTACTTGCATATTGCATCCCTTTTTTAATCCTTTTTATAAATTTATAAAAATTAGAAAAGAAACCTTTTATTCCCCTTTTGATTGTATTTGATCTACGCCTTCGATTGATTGTATAGTATCTCAAAACACACAATGCCGAAAAACTTCCACGGACTTTTCTATTGAAAAATCAAATGTAGATTTTCACTCAAAAAAGTGAAAATTTATGACAAAAAGGAACCATTAACTATTCCTTGACTGACAATTCGTGAATGATTCTTGGATTTGAATCTAAAATTTGGTTTGCCAAATGACATAAGAAAATACAAATTGATACATACCTAATTGATTGATTCTTTTGAATCAAAAATCCTTCTCAATCTCAATTTCCATTATAACAAAAATTATAAGTATATGTAAACCCCAGAACGGAAATTGTTATACAGATACCAAATTGGCTATTTAGAGTATGTTGCCTATAAATAAAAAATAAAGGGAATTTGTTGGAAGAAAAAAAGGCCCGGCTGGGTATTGACCGGGCCAGGCCCAAAAGGCACTTCGAACAAAATAAAAGCAAGAAGGTCTTCTTTATTTATCTTTCTATTTGGATCTTTCGAGCATCTAAATGGAATTTCTAATTCTATAATAACGATAAAGAATGTGAAAGAAAAACTTTCTTTAATCCTTACTTGATGTGTACTGTAACATAGTAATTATCTTTTTCGATTGGGAGAGATGGCTGAGTGGACGAAAGCGGCGGATTGCTAATCCGTTGTACGAGTTATTCGTACCGAGGGTTCGAATCCCTCTCTTTCCGTTTCCGTTGATGACTTTTTCTTTTTTTCTTTAAAATTTTGCAAACCCTTTATTTATTTTTTTCCTAGTTAAATGTGTGGAATAGCTAAAATAAAATCTTAAGAAAATTGTAAAATCAAGCAAGAAAAACAAAATTTTTATTTTATTCTTCACGTCCAGGATTACGTCCTGGATCATTGGATAGGAATCCAAAGATGAAGAGAGAAACAAAGAATATTACTACTGTGTAAACGAAAAGTTTGAGAGTAAGCATTATACAACCTCCAAGATCATTTTTTGAAAAAGAAAAACGAGAAAAGATAATAGATCCTCCATTTTTATATCACATATCCTATTTTGACACCAAGAAATGAATTCTAGAAATAGAAAAAAATGTTCAGAAATTCAAATGAAGTTGAAATTTGTAATAAGAGTCTTTGATTACCACAAATAACTTTCATACCCACAATTAGATATTGCAAGGGACCCTAATCTAATAGGGTACTTCGCCGGAAAAAGGATTAAAATTGGGAAATGGGACGAGCCCGATTTATCGCGGCTATTCAAAATTTCAATGTTTGAATTGAAGGTTCATACTGTCAGACTTATTTGATCTTATCATCATCAATTGTTATAATTTTTCTCGAATAAATAATGATAATGAATTTTCTAGGATAGTGTTAAAGATCTTATCGAAAACTTACAGCAGCTTGCCAAACAAAGGCTAAAAGAAAAAAGAACAGAGGTATGACTGGCATAACATCTACGATTGGATTCAAAAAAGCATAGGCTTCGGGCAATTTGGCGAAGAAAAGACTACTCGGATAAAGGGCAGAATTAAGACAGATCAAACTAAAGATATTAAGCATAACAGACATTTTTTTCGTCGAGATAATTGCATTTTGATTGAGTTATTGATATAAGGAAAAATGAAGAAACTAGGGTAGACAAAAAAATCCTTCTTTTTCCGCTCAATCAAAAATCCTCCAATTCTCAAAGGAGAATAGAAGAAATCATACTTTCATACAATATCTTAATTGAATTATATGTAATGATCAATAAATCCAGTTGAATTATAGATATACACATCCCAAAATCCTAACACGAATCTATAATAGATTCTATAAAGAATAAAGATTTTCTCTAGATATTTGGACTGGAATTGACGAACACTTAATACCAATATTATTCTTTATTATTATATTATTATTAGTGTGCAATAAAAAAAGGAAATGGGGCGTAGCCAAGCGGTAAGGCAACGGGTTTTGGTCCCGCTATTCGGAGGTTCGAATCCTTCCGTCCCAGAGCATATCCATTGTATCCTAATACTTCTTTTTTGTTCAATTTTTGTTCAACAAGGTTCTGTTTCAAGGTCTAATATTGGAATAGAATATTATTCCTCTTTTATTTTATCTGATTTTTTCACAAACTGAACTAAATCGAGTTCAAAATCCTTTTGTGACCCAGATAAAGATAAGATGGGGCATAGATCATAGTTGCATAAAGATTACTTAACCTCAGGTTAAACAAAATATGAAAAGAAAATACATATAAAACGAGGAAGTTCTTAGCCTATAGGTATGTATTGTTATCCTATTTCAGTGACAATAGTCTTTTTATTTTTGTGAAAAAGAAATTGCATCCCTAAAATATTAAAATTGAAATATTTAACAATGATATTTCTTTTTTTGTTCAATTTAGCTTATTTACTTTACATCATTGACAATTCCATTCGAAAAAAAAAAAGCCAAGATTTCTCTTTGTTAGGATGATGATAATCAAATAAAAAAATGGAGTCTTTACTATAAAACTTTACTCAAATAATGATGTAGAAGTAGGAAACTTTTTCAAATATCAAGTATCAAGATTTCTAATTTGTAATCATTCCTTATAGGTTCCATCTTTGGAAAGTTGAAAATGGGTCAGTCTATCTTATTGAGTCACTTGAAGAAGCAGAGTCAAATAGAATTTCCTTATTCGTGTGATGCTAGTTATGTAAATTATTTCTTTTCTATATTTCTATTAGTTATGTTATTTCTATATTTTGATTTGATTTCTGTATATTTCTGTTAGATATTAGATATTTTTTTGCGAGATATATTGATAGAAAAATGTTCATAAAAATAAAAAAGAATGTTCCATTCATACAAAAAAAGCCGAGGTCTTGCTAATTTTTCTGAAGAAAAATATTTATTATCTATGTAGAAAATAAGAAATATAAATGACTCTGTCTCTGTACTGATTGAACCAATGACTATTCATGATTCCATAATTGAATCAATTCCACACTGGTTCCAAATTCGAGGAATGTTATGGTAAAACTTCGTTTAAAACGATGTGGTAGAAAGCAACGTGCGACTTGAAGGACACGATCCCGTGTGGATTCTTATCCACCATTTTATATTAGGAATGAAGGTGCTCTTGACTCGACGTCATTTGTTCTATTCTACTATAACTCTTCTTTTTTTTATTGGGTTGTAATGTAAATAGTTCATGATGGAGCTCGAGTAGAAAGTATTGATTAATTTCTCAGGGGCAACGATCTAGGGTTAATGCCAATTAATAAATTGGAACAACTTCGTAAGTATATCTTCTATAATAGAAATAAAAAGGATCCGATTCGAGGAAATTTGAAAAAACAAATTGTTGGAACGGCTAAACCTTTTTCAATCCACAGTGTATCACGCACGAATCAACCGTTGGTATGATTCTTTGATAGAAAGAAATCACAAAAGGGGTATGTTGCTACCATTTTGAAAGGATTAAGAAGCACCGAAGTAATGTCTAAACCCAATGATTTAAAACAAAGATAAAGGATCCCAGAACAAGGAAACACCACTTTAATTGTCTCACGGATCCGAATAAAGAATCCAAATATATTTTAAACGAGACAAAAAGGGTGGGTTAAAGACCACTCAATAAAAAAAATATATTCAAAATTAAAGAAAAATTTTTAAAATTTTTGAATTATTGAACTTGAGTTATGAGTACAAATGATTTTTTTTCAGGAAGGAAGCGAAATAAAAAAGACTATGAGTTTAATTATAGAATAATTTATTTTATATTTTATGGATTCCTTTCCTATTTATTCTAATTTTATCCATAGACAAAACTTCGAATCATTTTTTCTCGAGCCGTACGAGGAGAAAACTTCCTATACGGTTCTAGGGGGGGGGTTTCATCTACATCTATCCCGATGAGCCGTCTATCGAATCGTTGCAATTGATGTTCGATCCCGAAGAGAAGGAAGAGATCTTCGGAAAGTAGGTTTTTATGATCCGATCAAGAATCAAACTTATTTAAACGTTCCCGCAATTCTCTATTTCCTTGAAAAAGGCGCTCAGCCTACAGGAACTGTTCAGGATATTTTAAAAAAGGCAGAGGTTTTTAAGGAACTTTGCTCTAATCAAAACAAATTCAATTAAATTAAGGAAATAAAAACTAAGGGTAGGATAGTGATTTCTATATAATTTTGGATATCTTTTCTATACTTTGTTTTTTTATTTCCTTCTTTTCTTGCTCTATATCGTATTTATTTATCATATCATGGATAATAATAATATGAAAACCTTATTTGATT